ATACTTATTACAGGTAGAGTAATATAAGTGTATGAGTATTATACAGTTATATACTTATTACAGGTAGAGTAATATAAGTGTATGAGTATTATACAGTTATATACTTATTACAGGTAGAGTAATATAAGTGTATGAGTATTATACATGTATATTTATTACAGTAGGGTAATATAAGTGTATGAGTATTACAGAACGTAGTTTAATTAAGAGCACCGGCTTTGGGTGCCGGAAGTGCGAGTGTAAGTCTTGTCGTTTTGAGTTTGTGGCAGAGCCCGGATGGGTTCTTATAGTTGAATCACAACGGTGGCTTTTCATGTCATTGGTCCAGGTTAAAATCCTGGTAGGAATTGTGACATACTTAATATCATTACTTGTATTGGGCCTTGTGTTTGGGCTTGTAGCAGTAGCGTCTAACCCGTCTCCGTATTTTGCGGCTTTAGGGTTGGTTGTGGTGGCAGGGTTGGGGTGTGGAGTTTTGGTTGGTTATGGGGGTTCTTTTTTATCCTTAGTACTATTTTTAATTTATTTGGGCGGGATGTTGGTAGTGTTTGCTTATTCTGCGGCTCTTGCTGCGGAGCCGTTCCCGGAGGCTTGAGGTGATCGGTCTGTTGTGGTGTATGTGTTTGGCTATTTAGCGGCGGTTGGGGCGGTGGGCGGTTGATTTTGGTCAGGGTGGTACGAGGCTTCGTGGGGAGTGGTAGATGAGCTTCAGGGGTTTTCGGTGGTAGTTGCGGATACTGCGGGTGTGGCTGTGATATATTCGTGAGGGGCCCCGATCTTAGTTATTTGTGCGTGGGTTCTTTTGTTAACTTTATTTGTGGTTCTAGAGTTAACTCGGGGGTTGAGTCGAGGGGCCTTGCGTGCCGTTTAGGGCCGGTAGGCCGGTGAGAAAGAAGGCGGGGGGGGGGTCAGGCAGATCAGGCCTTGGCCAATAGGTTAATTTTTGTGGCAGAGCCTGGGCTAGGCTGTGCGCTCGGGGAGATTTGAACTTCCGGCCTCCGGGTTACAAAACCGGCGCTCTGGATACTGAGCTACGAGAGCAGGCTCATGCTAGGGCTTTATTTTCTAGTCATCCTACTAGTGGTATTAGAATAAGGAAGATGCTGAAGTATAGAGCGGAGGCGACTTGGCCAATAATAACGTAAGGGTCTTCGACGGGTATTCCCCCGATTCATGTTAGAATAAGGACATCCGCTACTAGGAGCCAGAATAAAAATTGGGTGAAGGGTCGAAATGTGTTGGCTCGTTGTTTTGAGGTGTGGAGGAAAGGTACAAGTATAAGGACGAGGATGGAGAATAGGAGGGCTAGAACACCCCCTAGTTTATTTGGAATAGAGCGTAGAATGGCGTATGCAAACAGGAAGTATCATTCTGGCTTAATATGAGGTGGGGTGACGAGTGGGTTTGCGGGTGTAAAATTGTCTGGGTCTCCTAAAAGGTTGGGTGTAAATAGTGCAAGGCATGTGAGTCCAATCAGTAGGGCCACAAATCCTAGTAGGTCTTTGTATGAGAAGTAGGGGTGGAAGGAAATTTTGTCGGAGTCAGAGTTGATTCCGGTGGGGTTATTAGAGCCGGTTTCGTGGAGGAAGATTAAGTGAATTATTGTTATGGCGGCGACAATAAATGGTAGGAGGAAGTGGAATGCAAAGAAGCGGGTGAGTGTGGCATTATCTACTGAAAATCCACCTCAGATTCATTGGACTAGTGTGCCGCCTACGTATGGTACTGCGGAGAGTAGGTTTGTGATGACGGTGGCACCTCAGAAAGACATCTGTCCCCATGGGAGGACGTAACCTACGAAAGCGGTTATTATTGTTAGTAGGAAGAGCACTACTCCGACGTTTCATGTTTCTATATAAAGATAGGATCCGTAGTAAAGGCCTCGTCCGATGTGTATGTAGAGGCAAATAAAGAAGAATGATGCGCCGTTGGCGTGCATATTTCGAATAAGTCAGCCGTAGTTTACATCTCGGCAGATGTGAGCGACTGATGAAAATGCTGTATCAATGCTTGAGGTGTAATGTATGGCTAGGAAGAGGCCGGTGGCGATTTGGATAATTAAGCAGAGTCCTAGCAGAGACCCGAAGTTTCATCAGACGGAGATGTTTGATGGGGCAGGTAGGTCTACTAGGGCATCGTTTGCGATTTTTAGGAGGGGGTGGGTTTTGCGTAGTGTCGGGTGGGTCATTAGGGGGGGGGGGGCCTTAAAGGTTTGTGGTGAGGAGGGTGGCTAGGCAAAGGGTTATAAAGAATAGGGATAGGTAGGTCTTAATATACCCTTGTTGTATATTACTTGTGGATGAGACAAGGGGCAGTTGGGCGGATGTAATTGCTTTGGGTCCTGTCTTTTCGAGTCATGCTTGGTCGATTGTTTGGGATGCTAATGATTGGCCAAGGATGAGTCCAACTTTAGGGGCTGCCCGGTGTGTAACTGCTGGGAAATACCCTAGTATGTTGGAGAAGTGGTGGGATGTTAGAGTTGGGTTAATTTTAATTTGTTTACTTGTTATAGATGCAAGTTCTAAGGCTGTTATAAGGCCTAGGATGGTTACAATTAGTGCGCTTAGTTTTAAGCTGGGGTGTATGGTTATGATAGGGGTCTTTAGTGGGGTAATGTTGGATGTAATTAGAAGGCCCGCAATAATGCTTCCTCAGGCGAGCCGTTTGATAGGGTTGATAACTGAGGGGTTATTTTCGTTAATAGGGGATAGGGGGAGGAATCGTGGGTGGCCCATTGAAACAAAGTACACCACGCGGAGGCTGTAAACTGCGGTGAAGGAGGTTGCGAGTAGGGTGAGAGTAAGAGCTCATGCGTTTAGGTGAGATGTATTTATGGCCTCAATGATGGCGTCTTTGGAGAAGAACCCGGCTAGGAAGGGGGTGCCCGTTAGGGCGAGGCTTCCGATGGTTAAGCAGGTTGATGTGAAGGGGGCAAGGTGGTGTATGCCGCCCATTTTTCGAATGTCTTGTTCGTCGTTTAGGCTGTGAATAATAGACCCAGAACATAGAAATAGTATTGCTTTAAAGAATGCGTGGGTGCAAATGTGAAGGAAGGCGAGCTGGGGCTGATTAAGGCCGATAGTGACTATTATTAGGCCCAGTTGACTAGAGGTGGAGAAGGCGACGATTTTTTTAATATCATTTTGGGTGAGTGCGCAGGTGGCGGTAAATAGTGTGGTTAGTGCTCCTAAGCATAGGCAGACTGTCAGTGCTGTTTCGTTATTTTCTATAAGTGGGCTGAGTCGGATGAGAAGAAAGATTCCGGCAACAACTATTGTGCTTGAGTGTAGCAGGGCCGAAACAGGCGTTGGGCCTTCTATGGCTGATGGGAGTCAGGGGTGAAGGCCAAATTGGGCCGATTTTCCGGTTGCAGCCAGGATGAGTCCTATTAGCGGTAGTGTTAAATCCATATTTTTTGAGGCGGAGAATATGTGTTGAATTTCTCAGGAGTTAAGGTTGGTTGCGAGTCAGGCTATTGCTAAGATAAGTCCGATATCTCCGACCCGGTTGTAGATTACTGCTTGGAGGGCGGCAGTATTAGCGTCTGCACGTCCGTATCATCACCCGATTAGGAGGAAAGATATGATTCCTACGCCCTCTCATCCGATGAAGAATTGAAATATGTTGTTTGCTGAAACTAGAATTACTATGGCAACTAGGAAGATAAGTAGAAATTTAAAGAAGCGGTTCATTTGTGGGTCTGCGTGTATGTACCAGGATGCAAATTCTAGGATCGACCATGTTACATAGAGGGCAATGGGTGTGAAGATAATTGAGTAGAAATCAAATTTAAAGCTTAGGTTAATATCGAAAGCTAGTGTATTTATTCAGGTTCAGTTGGTAACGATTGTCTCCGTGCCTTCATTCAAGAAGATAAATAGTGGGATAAGGCTAACAAAGAAGGCCAGTTTTACTGCGGTTTTGACTTGGGAGGTGGCCCAATTAAGGGGTGTGGGTGTTGGGTTTAGGGTGGTTAAGATCGGGAGAATTAGAAGGGTGATAACTAGTAGAAGGGAGGATGAGGTAATGGTTGATATCATAGCTAATACTTGGATTTGCACCAAGAGTTTTTGGTTCCTAAGACCAACGGATGGCTGTTATCCTTTAAAAGCTTAGGCCGAGGAAGCCCTGGAGTCAAACCAGGGGGGTGAAGGATTAGCAATCTTTACTGCTGTCGAGCCATTCTCGGTAAGTAAGAGGGTATTCTCCTCTATCTTCAGAATCACAATCTGACGCTTTTATTAAACTATACCCACATATACATCAGCCTCATATAAGCTCCGGCTTGGTTATAAGAAGGAGGAGGGGTATAAGGTGAAGAGTAATTAGCAGGTGTTCGCGACTATGGGAGGGGTCAAGGGTAATAATGTGTGCTGGGATGGGTCCTCGTTGGGTTATTAGGAATATGTACAGTGAGTACCCAGCAGTGATGAGTGTGCCGGCTCCTGTTAGGATAAGGTTCAGGGCGATCAGTTGAAAGAGGGAGGTAATGATTATTAGTTCACCCATAAGGTTGGGGAGGGGTGGGAGGGCGAGATTAGCTAGGCTACTTACGAATCATCATGTGGCCATTAAGGGTAGGATTGTCTGTATACCTCGTGCCAGGATTATAGTGCGGCTGTGAGTTCGCTCGTAGGTGGTATTGGCTAGGCAGAATAGGGCTGAGGATGCAAGTCCGTGTGCGATCATTAGGACAAGGGCCCCTGTAAAACCTCAGGGGGTTTGGATAAGGATTCCTCCTGCGACTAGGCCCATGTGGCTTACAGAGGAGTAGGCAATTAGGGATTTTAGGTCTGTTTGTCGCAAGCAGATAGAGCCGGTCATGATTACACCCCAGAGGGCAAGGGCAATAAAGGGGTAGGCCAGTTCTTTTGACAGTGGGTCTAGAAGGAGTATTATTCGTATTATGCCATATCCTCCGAGTTTTAGTAGGACGGCGGCTAGAACCATAGATCCTGCGATGGGGGCTTCTACGTGAGCTTTAGGGAGTCAAAGGTGGACACCGTATAGAGGTATTTTTACCAGGAAGGCGATTAGGCAGCCGGCTCATCAAATTTTATTACTTCAGGTGGTAAGTAGGAGGGGTGCACCGTACTGGAGCGTAAGGAGAGATAAGGTACCCGTCTCGTTTTGGAGCAGGAGTAGGGCTACGAGTAGGGGTAGGGAGCCAGCGAGTGTGTAGAATAGAAAATATGTTCCGGCATTAAGTCGCTCGGCTTGGTTACCCCATCGAGTAATAAGGATTAGAGTTGGGATTAAGGTGGCTTCAAATATAATATAAAATATGAAGACTTCTGTTGCCCCGAAGGCTAGGATTAAGAAGAATTGGAGAGAGGTTAGGAGTGTGATATAGGTTCGTTGGCGATTTATGGGTTCGTGAGATATATGATTTTGGCTTGCTAGAATTATTAGTGGGAGGAGTCAGCAGGAGAGGACCAATAGAGGTGTGGATAAGGGGTCTGTGGCCATTAAAGGGTTTATTAAAGATCACCCCGTCTCTGAGGTGTTTATTAGTCAATGAAAGCTGGCAAGGGCAATGACAAGGCTGTGGGCAAGGGATGCTGGTCAGACTCATTTTGGTTGAGTTAGTCAAATTAGGGGGAGTATTATTAGTGTAGGGAGAAGAATTTTTAGCATTGTAATAGATTAAGGCTTTGTAGGCGGTCTGTGCCATGGGTTCGGGCTGTGGCTACTAGGAGGGCTAGGCCGGCGCTAGCTTCACATGCTGAAAAGGCCAGGAGAAGTATAGGGGCTGCTGAGTATCCGGTGGTGCCGAGTTGGAGTGTTCAAATTGACAGGGCAATGAATAGGGAGAGTATCATTCCTTCTAGGCATAGAAGGGCGGAGAGGAGGTGGGTCCGGTGAAATGCTAGGCCCATTAGACCTAGAATGAATGCCGATGAGAAAGCGAAATGGGCGGGGGTCATAGGATAGTTGAGGGTTTTATCTTCAATCTCTTGAGCCGAAATCAAGTGTCCTAGGCATTGGACTAAATATCCGCTATTCGGCTCATTCAAGGCCGCCTTGTGTTCACTCATAAATTAGGCCTAGGATTAGAAGTCACAGGACGGAGGTGGCTCATAGGAATGTGCTGAGGGGGTTGGTGAGTTGGTCCCCTCATGGGAGGGGGAGAAGGAGGGCAATTTCAAGGTCAAATAGTAGAAATAGAATAGCAACTAGGAAAAAGCGGAGTGAAAAGGGGAGGCGGGCTGAGCCTAGAGGGTCAAAGCCGCATTCATAGGGTGAGAGTTTTTCTGAGTCTGGGTTCATTTGAGGGAGTCAGAAGGAGACGATGGTTAGTACAAGGGAGAGGAGAACTGCGATCAGGAGAATGGTTGAAATTAAATTCATTATCTTTCCCCAGAGTCGAACTGGGGCCGGGTGATTGGAAGTCACTCATACTGACATTAGTACTAGAAAGATTATGAGCCTCATCAATAGATGGAGATGTACAGGAATAGTCAGACGACGTCAACGAAGTGTCAGTATCATGCGGCGGCTTCAAATCCGAAGTGGTGTTGAGATGTAAAGTGGTGTTGGATTAGTCGTAGGAGGCAGACGGCCAGGAATGTTGATCCAATAATGACGTGGAGGCCATGGAATCCTGTTGCTACGAAGAAGGTAGAGCCGTAGACTCCGTCGGCGATAGTGAAGGGGGCTTCATAATATTCTAACCCTTGGAGGAAGGTGAAGTAGAAGCCTAATAAGATGGTAAGAGTGAGGGAGTGAATTGCTTGTTTACGTTCACCCTCTATGATGCTGTGGTGGGCCCAGGTCACTGTTACACCAGAGGCTAGGAGAACGGCGGTGTTAAGAAGTGGGACTTCGAATGGGTCTAAAGGGGTGATCCCTGATGGGGGTCAGCAGCCCCCCAGCTCTGGGGTGGGGTTTAGGCTAGAGTGATAGAAGGCTCAGAAGAAGCCTGCGAAGAAGAAAACTTCAGAGGTAATGAATAGGATTATACCGTATCGTAACCCTTTTTGGACAGGGGGTGTGTGGTGGCCTTGGAATGTCCCCTCTCGGATAATGTCCCGTCATCACTGGTATATAGTTAAGGTTGTGAGAAACAGGCCTAAGGATATTAGGATTATTGAGTTAAAGTGGAATCAGATGGCTAAGCCAGATGTTAGTAGCAGGGCGGCAACTGCCCCGATTAGGGGTCATGGACTTGGGTCGACTATATGGTATGCGTGAACTTGGTGGGTCATTAGGTGCTAGATAAGGTTAGACGTTTTCTTGAAGATAGAGGCTTAAAAGGAGGACAAAGACGTAGGCTTGAATCATGGCAACTGCTACCTCTAGGAGAGTGAGTAGGACAAGCACGATTGAGGTGAGGATGGCGACTGCAGGCATGATGGAAAGGAGAACAAAGGCACCTTTAGCGATAAGGAGAATTAGTAGGTGGCCTGCTGTAAGGTTTGCTGTAAGCCGGACCCCGAGGGCTAATGGTCGAATAAACAGGCTAATAGTTTCGATAATGATTAGGACAGGAATGAGTGGGGTGGGTGTGCCTTCGGGGAGTAGGTGGCCGAGTGCGTGAGTTGGGTCATTTCGTATACCGAGCACTACTGTGGCTAGTCAAAGGGGGACTGCGAGTCCTAAGTTAAGGGACAGTTGTGTTGTAGGGGTGAAGGTGTACGGGAGAAGGCCTAGTATATTTAGTGTAATTAGGAATATTATTAAGGAGGTGAAAAGTGCGGCTCATTTGTGGCCCCCGGGGTTAAGGGGGAGGAGAAGCTGTTGGGAGAAACTGCTTATGAATCACCCTTGAAGGGTAATGAGTCGGTTATTAAGTCATCGGCTGGTTACAGTTGGGTATAAAATTCATGGGAGTGTGAGGGCTAAGGCAATTAGTGGGATGCCTAAGAGTGTGGGGCTTATGAATTGGTCAAACATGCTTAGGCTCATGGTCAGTTTCAGGGGTTGGTTTTAGATTTTTCCGTGCTTCGAGAGGTGGTCTCGTTAGGAAAAGTGTGGCTTAGTACTTTGGGCGGGATTGTGATTAGGAAGACTAATCATGAGAAGATGAGGATTGCGAACCAAGGGGCGGGATTTAGTTGGGGCATGTCGTGAGAGGTGGGCGGAAGTCACCAATCATTAGCTCAAAAGGCTAACGCTACAAATCCGTTTTAGCTTCCTCACGAGGCGTCTTCAAGTATTAGTGAGGATCAGTTTTCGAAGTGTTCAAGGGGGACTGCCTCTACTACGATTGGTATAAAGCTGTGATTGGCCCCGCAGATTTCGGAACATTGTCCGAAGAATACACCGGGTCGTGATGCAAGGAAGGCTGTTTGATTTAGGCGGCCGGGAACTGCGTCTAATTTTACACCTAGCGCTGGGACGGCTCAGGAGTGAAGCACATCTTCTGCTGTCACTATTACTCGGATGGGTGATTCAACTGGGACTACTACTCGGTGGTCTGTTTCTAATAGGCGGAATTGGCCAGGGATTAGGTCTTGGGTGGGGACCATGTAGGCGTCAAAATTTAGGTCTTGATAATCTGTGTATTCGTAGCTTCAGTATCATTGGTGGCCCACGGCTTTAATAGTTAAGTGGGGGTCCTCGATCTCGTCTATAAGATAAAGAATTCGGAGGGAGGGGAGGGCAATAAGAATCAGAATTACGGCAGGTAAGACTGTTCAGATAATTTCGATTTCTTGTGAGTCAAGAATATATTTGTTTGTAAGTTTAGTAGTTACCATAGCGATGATAATATAAAATACAAGAGTGCTGATGAGAAGAACAACTATTAGGGCATGATCGTGGAAGTGAAGGAGTTCTTCTATTACGGGTGAGGCTGCGTCTTGGAATCCTAGTTGGGAGGGGTGGGCCATGAGGGGGGGGGGGGGGGGTTAAGATACGCGGGATTTTAACCCACGATTCTGTCTTGACAAGGCAGAGTAATGTTTTTTTTACTAGTATCTTATGAAGAAAGTGACAGAGTGGTGACGTGGCTGGCTTGAAACTAGCATACGGGGGTTCGATTCCTCCCTTTCTCGTATTAGCCTTTTCGAATTTGGACAAAGGCGGGCTCTTCGAATGTGTGGTAGGGTGGAGGGCAGCCGTGAAGTCATTCTACGTTAGTTGTTGTTATTTCAACTGATAACACCTCTCGTTTAGCAGAAAAGGCTTCTCATAGAATAAAGAGGAACATAATTACTGCAACCAGGGAGATGAGTGACCCGATTGAAGAAACGGTGTTTCACATGGTGTAAGCATCCGGGTAGTCTGAGTATCGTCGCGGTATACCTGCGAGCCCCAGGAAGTGTTGAGGGAAGAATGTAAGGTTGACCCCTACAAACATTACTCCGAAGTGGATTTTAGTTCATGTGCTGTGGAGGGTGTAACCTGAGAATAGTGGGAATCAGTGAACGAATCCGGCTACGATGGCAAAGACGGCGCCTATGGATAGGACGTAGTGGAAGTGTGCGACTACGTAGTAGGTGTCGTGGAGTACAATATCTAGGGAGGAGTTAGCCAGAACGATCCCGGTGAGACCGCCGACTGTAAATAGAAAGATGAAGCCTAGGGCTCAAAGCATAGGGGTGTCTCATTTAATGGTTCCTCCGTGCAGGGTGGCGAGTCAGCTAAATACTTTTACGCCTGTTGGGATGGCAATAATTATTGTTGCGGATGTGAAATAGGCTCGTGTGTCTACGTCTATTCCGACGGTAAACATATGGTGGGCTCATACAATGAACCCTAGGAAGCCGATAGCCATCATTGCTCAGACCATGCCCATGTACCCGAATGGTTCTTTTTTACCTGAGTAGTAAGCAACGATGTGGGAGATCATGCCAAAGCCTGGTAGGATGAGGATATATACTTCAGGGTGTCCGAAGAATCAGAATAGGTGTTGGTAGAGAATAGGATCACCTCCGCCGGCCGGGTCAAAGAAGGTGGTATTTAGGTTTCGGTCTGTTAAGAGCATAGTGATGCCTGCGGCTAGTACTGGAAGGGATAGAAGCAGAAGAACGGCGGTAATTAATACGGCTCAGACAAATAAGGGGGTTTGATATTGTGAGACAGCAGGGGCTTTTATATTGATAATAGTTGTAATAAAATTGATGGCCCCAAGAATTGAGGAGACACCTGCCAAATGGAGTGAGAAGATGGTTAGGTCAACAGAGGCTCCTGCGTGGGCAAGGTTTCCGGCGAGGGGAGGATAAACTGTTCAACCAGTCCCTGCTCCAGCCTCTACCCCAGAGGATGCTAAAAGAAGGAGGAAGGATGGTGGGAGGAGTCAGAAGCTCATATTATTTATTCGGGGGAATGCTATGTCAGGGGCTCCGATTATTAGAGGGATGAGTCAGTTTCCGAAGCCTCCGATTATGATGGGTATTACTATAAAGAAGATTATTACGAAGGCGTGAGCGGTAACGATTACGTTATAAATTTGGTCATCCCCAAGTAGGGCGCCAGGTTGGCTGAGTTCGGCTCGGATAAGGAGACTGAGGGCAGTCCCCACTATTCCTGCCCAGGCACCGAAGATCAGGTAGAGGGTGCCAATGTCTTTGTGATTGGTTGAGAAGAGTCATCGGGTTGTCACAGGTGGGTTAAGAAGGCTTTGAAGTGTTTCACGTCGGATTGCAAATCTGAAGAAGCCGGCTAATAACCGGCCGGGGCCTGTCATTGTTTAGGCACGATGGCTGAGTGTTTAAGTGGTAGGTTGTAGCCCTAAGGACAGAGGTTGAATTCCTCTTCGTGCCACCCGCTGCGACGACTCTCGCCCCCCCCCCCCCTCCCCTTYCCCCNTTTWARGGGGGGGGGGGGGGTCGTGGCAAATGTATAGGTGAATGCTCGCTGGTTTGAGCGCTTAGCTGTTAACTAAGAGTTTGTAGGATCGAGGCCTTCTCACCTAGAAGAGGCTTTAGCTTAATTAAAGTGTCTGCTTTGCATGCAGGAGATATGGGGTAGTGTCCCGTAAGTCTTATCAGGGGTTGGGGGATTTTCACTCCCGCTTAGGGCTTTGAAGGCTCTTGGTCTAGGTGCTAACCTAAACCCCTTAGTTTGGGATGAGGGCTAATGCGGCGGTGGTGACAGGTAAAAGAAGGATTGTGGCACATGTTGAAGTTGACATAAGAAGTGCAGGGCGATAGGTTTTGTGTCGTCAGGTGGCTAGGCTTGCTGTGGTGTTTGAGGAGACGGTGAGGGTCATGGCGTAGCAGACACGTAGGTAAAAGTAAAGGCTCAGAAGAGCGGTGAGGGCAGCGATTGTGGCGGTAAGTGGGAGGTCTTGTTTAGTCAGTTCTTGAAGGATGAGTCATTTTGGGGCGAAGCCGGTAAGAGGTGGGAGGCCCCCTAGGGAGAGTAGGATTAGGGGAGAAAGTGCGGTTAGGGCCGGGGATTTAGCCCATGAAGTTGCGAGGGTATTAATGCTGAAGGCTTCTGCCGTTTTAAATGTAAGGAATGCAGAGGAGGTTATAATAATGTAGGTAGTTAGAGCAAAAATTGTTATTGATGGATTAAACTGGAGGATGAGGATTATTCAGCCCAGGTGTGCGATTGATGAGTAGGCTAGGATTTTGCGTAGTTGGGTTTGGTTAATTCCGCCTCAGCCTCCAATGATGGTGGAAGATAGGCCTAATAGGACTAGGAGTGCAGGGGTAGTCGAGGTAAGTTGGGTAATTAGGGCGAATGGGGCGAGTTTTTGTCAGGTTGAGAGAATTAGTCCTGTTGTGAGGTCTAACCCTTGGAGAACTTCTGGAAGTCAGAAGTGGGTCGGCGCTAGTCCGAGCTTGAGCGCGAGGGCTATAGTTATGGCAGTGGCAGGGAGGGGATGGGACAGTTGGAGGATGTTTCATTCTCCGGTGAGTCAGGCATTAGTAGTACTAGCGAACAGGATTATGGCGGCAGCTGTTGCTTGCGTGAGGAAGTATTTTGTGGTTGCTTCAACTGCGCGGGGGTGGTGGTGTTGGGCTATTAATGGGATAATAGCGAGGGTATTGATTTCAAGTCCTATTCAGGCCAGAAGTCAGTGTGAGCTAGCAAATGTCAATGTGGTGCCTAGCCCCAGGCTTATTAGGAGAATTGGCAGGATGAAGGGGTTCATTAGCAAAGGAGGGGGTTTCACCGTCATGCTTAGGGCATGAGCCTAAAAGCTTGTTTAGCTGACTTTACTAGGAGATAGTGTAGTGGAGGCACGGAGAGTTTTGATCTCTCAAGGAGGGGTTCGAGCCCCCTTTTTCTAAGGATTTGGGGGGATTTTAACCCCCATGTTTTACTCTATCAAAGTAACCCTATAGCATTCAGGCACAGATCCTTTAAGTTTGGGGTGGATACTCCTAAGGACTAGGTGGATTTCATCTTCCATGTTTTATTCTAACCAAAGTAGTTCTATAGCATTCAGGTATAGATCTTTTAAATTTGAGGTGGGATGCTTGCGAGGGCAATGGGGAGGGCTAGGTGTCAAATTACTAGGGCTAGGGTAATAGGGAGGAAGTTTTTTCACACGAGGTGTATTAGTTGGTCATAGCGGAAGCGGGGGTAGGATGCTCGAACTCAAAGAAATACAACTGGGAGGAAGGCAGCTTTTGTCATTAGGTTGGCTGCTGTGAGTTCGGGGAAAGCGGGAAGGTGGTAGGCCCCTAGGAAGAGGATAGTAGAAAGGGTGTTTATTAGGAGGATGTTAGCGTATTCTGCGAGGAAGAAAAGGGCGAAGGGGCCTCCGGCGTATTCTACGTTAAATCCGGAAACTAGTTCGGACTCACCCTCTGTCAGGTCAAATGGGGCTCGATTGGTTTCGGCTAGCGTGGAAATATATCATATTGCTGCTAGGGGTCAAGCAGGGATTGCTAATCAGATGCTTTCCTGGGCGGAGTTGAATGTTTGAAGCGAGAAGCCGCCTACAAAGATGATCACTGAGAGGAGAATTAATCCCAGGCTAACCTCATAAGAGATTGTCTGGGCGACAGCTCGCAGGGCTCCGACTAGGGCATATTTGGAGTTGGATGCTCACCCTGAGCCGAGGATGGAGTAGACAGCCAGGCTAGAGAGGGCTAGGACGAATAAGATCCCCAGGCTTAAATCGGTCACGGGGAAGGGAATAGGTATAGGTGCTCACAGGGTGAGGGCAAGTGTAAGTGCTAGGACAGGGGTAGCTAAGAATAGAAAGGGGGAGGAGGTGGATGGTCGAACCGGTTCTTTAATAAATAGTTTTACACCATCTGCGATTGGTTGTAGAAGGCCGTAAGGGCCTACAATGTTTGGGCCTTTTCGTAGTTGTATATAACCAAGCACTTTTCGTTCCAGGAGGGTTAGAAATGCTACTGCGAGGAGAATGGGTACGATGTATGTTAGGGGGTTTAGGATATGTGTAATTAGAATATCAATCATTTGCTTAGCGAGAGTTTTACCTCTTACGCACTTTATAATCGGCTGTATAATCTAGCGTTACTATAGAGGGGAATTGAACCCCTGTGGAAAGAGTTTAGATCTTTAGCAATAACCAGATTCTGCCACCATAGTTGCTCTATTCTTGGGCTTGGGATTTTGCTTCCTTTCTATTTTATTTGAATTCATTAGTGGGGAGTGAAGCATACCTCTGGCAGGGGCTTCATTATTCTCGGTCCTTTCGTACTAGAGAAAATCAATGCGTAGATAGAATCTGACCTGGATTACTCCGGTCTGAACTCAGATCGCGTAGGACTTTAATCGTTGAACAAACGAACCCTTGATAGCGGCTGCACCATCAGGATGTCCTGATCCAACATCGAGGTCGTAAACCCCCTCGTCGATGAGGGCTCTTGGAGGGGATTGCGCTGTTATCCCTAGGGTAACTAGGTCCATTAATCGGCTTATGCCGGATCTTTAGGTGGTCAGAAGTACTGTTGATTTGACCTGTGGGTCTATGTATTAGGGCTGAGTGGCCCCGGTCCATGTGGGGGTTTTGTTTTTCCCCGTGGTCGCCCCAACCGAAAACATCCCAGCAATGACCATCTTGTTTTGTTCCTTTATTGGGGGTATTTAACATGGGTTGCTTTATGTCTTAAGCTCCATAGGGTCTTCTCGTCTTACGAGTGTATCCCCGCTTCTGCACGGGGAGATCAATTTCATTGACTATAAAGGGGAGACAGTTAAGCCCTCGTGATGCCATTCATACTAGTCCCTAATTAAGAGACAATTTATTGCGCTACCTTTGCACGGTCAAGATACCGCGGCCGTTTAACGTATAGTCACTGGGCAGGCTGGACCTCTTATTCGTTCATTTTGCAAGAGGCGATGTTTTTGGTAAACAGGCGAGGCTTGTGTTTGCCGAGTTCCTTCCCTTTAATTTAGTCTTTCCGGGGCACACACCTGTGTTGGGTTAACGACTATTATATGTTAGATTTTCTTGGTTTTTGTGTGGTTTAACAGTAGCCTCTTTGGGGCGTCGTTAGTTATCGGGGGCGGGTCCGCTCCGACTTACACATGTGTGACGGAGAGGGGCGTACTCTCTTATTACTCATTTTAGCAGGGTCTCTCCCAGGGTTGATGGGAGGGTTTAATAGTGAAAGGGGACTGAAGAGTTGTGTTCGGTATTAGGGGGCTGGGTTTATAGGAGCTGTAACGCTTTCTTCTTAGGTGGCTGCTTTTAGGCCTACTAGAATAGGTTTCCTTAGTGGAATTTGATCTTTTATCTCCCGTGGAGGTTGTGTCCTTTTTCAAAGGGGCTGTTCCCTCTTTGACTAACTCTCTTGACTGCCGTCAATCTATGGTGGCGTGGGCGCCGTTGATGTAAGGAGTCAGGAGGCTGAACTTAAATTCACTTCTTAAACAACCAGCTATGACTAGGCTCGATAGGTTTGTCACCTCTACTTAAAGGTCGTCCCACTCTATTGCTACAGAGACGGGTGTGCCCTTCGGATATTGCCTTAGGCTGCCTTGAAGTAGCTCGTCTAGTTTCGGGGGGCTGAACTAAAGTTCACTTTGCTCAGGGGGTTCTTGCTAAATCATGATGCAAAAGGTACGAGGGGTTATCTCTGCTTTTTATGGCTTGGGGTATTTGTTTCATTTCTCTTTCAGCTTTCCCTTGCGGTACTTTCTCTATTGCTCTTGATTTCCTATTCTGTCGCCCGTACTGAGGAGGTAAAATGTTTTGTTGCTTGTTTTAAGGGGTTTTAATTTAAATGGGGTTGTTTTTTTTTGAGTTAGGCTAGCTTTTTAGGTTCAGGGTGATCTGAATTGCACAGACATCTTCTCGGTGTAAGGGAGGTGCTTTACTGTTTAGCCACACCCTGATTTTTCCAAGTACACCTTCAGGTGCACTTACCATGTTACGACTTGCCTCCCCTTTTGCCAGGTGTTACGTTATAGGTTAGGGGTTAAGGTAGACTTGGGGAGAGTGACGGGCGGTGTGTACGCGCTTAAGGGCCGGCTTCATTAGGGCGCTCTGCTCCCTGATTACTGCTAAATCCTCCTTCGGAAGTTTTTTCATATTCTTCTTTCGTAGTTTTCTGGGTCAGAAAATGTAGCCCATCTCTTGCCACTTCGTGCGCTACACCTCGACCTGACGTTTTGGGCTGTGCCAATTTAGCTTACTATTTATCCTTCACAGGGTAAGCTGACGACGGTGGTATATAGGCGGGTTGAGCTAGAAGTGGTGAGGTTGAACGGGGGTTATCGGTTCTAGGACAGGCTCCTCTAGGTGGGTCTAAAGCACCGCCAAGTCCTTTGGGTTTGAAGCTAATGCTTGTAGTTCCCAGGCGAATAAGTGTTGTGAGATGCTTATTGATGTTTACGGCTGAGCATAGCGGGGTATCTAATCCCGGTTTGTCCCTCAGCTTTCGTGGGTTCGAGTTAGGTTAAAGCCACTTTCGTGGTCGGGTTTAATATTCTCAGATGCGTGCGACAGCCTGGAGTTACTTCAGCTTTAGTGGGGGTAATTCTCTAACCACGCTTTACGCCGTTGACTGTCCACTTGGGCTATCACTCGTATGACCGCGGTGGCTGGCACGAGTTTTACCGGCCCTTTTAACCGTAGTTAGGTCAAGTTTACACTTATTGCCTAATGTTAATTACTGCTGAGTTCCCTTGGGGGTGTGGCTAAGCAAGGCGTCTTGGGCTACGGAAGTGTGCCTGATGCCTGCTCCTCGTTTCTGGGCGGGATTTTGAGGGCATTCTCACGGGGGTGCGGATACTTGCATGTATAATCTTGGTTAGGGCAGACAATAAAGTCAGGACCAGGCTTTTGTGCTTTCGGGACTTTCTAGGGTCCGTCTTAACAGCTTCAGTGTTATGCTTTATGTAAGCTACGTAAGC